AAAACCGAACTATTATACAATGAGGGAGATAGAAAAACAATGAGGGAGATAGAAAAAGAGAGAGATGGTAGAAAAGGGGGAGAGATGGGGGAAGAAGATAGGAAGGGGAATAAGGGGGCTCTTTAGGCAGGAGACGGGGGAATTCCTTAAGTTAAGAAAGAAAAAAGAATAAGAACACGGATACATAACATAAAAAAAAGAATAAATAAGACGATATTCGCCCTCCCCCTACATATTTAATTTCTTCTCCTATACAAAAACCAGCAAGACCTACTCCATTGGTAATTCCATCAATGACACCCTTATCGAAAAACTGCGTTAGTTCAGTTAATCCTCTTATACCCAGGGTAAAGACCCTAGTATAGAAAATATCTATATAACCACGATTATATGACCAACTGTATATCTTTTTTTTTACTTGATCCGAAAAAAACTTTTTCGGACCCTCTTTTACAAGAGAATTTATTAAATCCAAATTCTGAAAAAAGGAATAAGCGGATCCATAGAAGATATATGCTATGGATAGACCAAACATAGCTAGACTTACAGAAGAAATTGCATTAGTGATAAATTCATATGAATTTATGGAAGAATTAGAACTTTCCTGGAAAAAGTTTATTGAGGGAGTTAACCACTTTGATAATATGGTTAACTCCGCTATTCCATTATCCATTACTCCATTATCAAAATGGATTCCTATGGATCCAATGAACAAAGTAAAAAGCAGTAATATAAAAAGAGGGAATAGCATAGTATTTCCCGTTTCATGAGGATAGACAAAAGTGTTTTTAGCCCCAAAGGAAGTACTAAAGGACCCTATCCTATTTCTTGTATTACCATGAATTTTGGATCTATTTTGTGAAAAAAAAGAAACTCCACTCTTCGTTGTTGATAAAATGAAATCTCTATTCACTCCTTTGGGTATCCTTTTTCCCCATAAGGATATTGAATACAACGAACCCTCTTTAGTGCTACTGTAATTTTGAAAATGAACACGCAGGTACCCATCAAAAGTAAGTAAATATATCCGAAACATATAAAACGCAGTTAATCCTGCAGTAAAAGAGGCTATTATTCCAAAAAAGGGTGAATACAACCAACTATTACTAAGGATTTCATCTTTGGACCAGAAGCAAGCAAGAGGTGGAATACCACAAAGAGAAAGCGTACCCCATAAAAAAGTAGTTCTTGTAATTGGAACGTATTTTCTTAAACCACCCATAAGAACCATATTCTGACTTTTATCTGGTGAATATCCAACAAGAGGTTCCATTGAATGAATAATGGATCCGGATCCCAAGAACAATAAAGCTTTCGAATAAGCATGAGTGATCAAATGGAATAAAGCAGCTTGATAAGAACCTATACCTAGAGCTAACATCATATAACCCAATTGAGACATTGTAGAATAGGCTAAGCTTCTTTTAATATCTCTCTGAGCAAGAGCTAAAGTAGCTCCTAAGAAGAGTGTTATTGTACCTACTAAAGAAATGAAACTCATTATTAAAGGTAGGGATATGAAAAGAGGAAGAAGTCGAGCTAGAAGAAAAATCCCCGCAGCAACCATAGTTGCTGCGTGTATAAGAGCCGAAATGGGAGTGGGTCCTTCCATAGCATCGGGTAACCATACGTGAAGAGGGAATTGTGCAGATTTCGCAACTGCACCAAGGAATAATAAAAAAGCACACAAAGTAGTAAGTAAGGAATTAATCCCATTATTAGGAATCCAGTTATTAGCTATTTTGAACAAATCCCTAAACTCTAAACTACCTGTTATCCAAAAAAAACCTAAAATTCCTAATAACAGACCAAAATCCCCTACACGATTAGTTACAAAAGCTTTTTGACAAGCACTCGCTGCAATTGGCCGTGTAAACCAAAAGCCTATCAATAAATAGGAACACATTCCCACAAGTTCCCAAAAAAAATAAATTTGTATCAAATTGGAACTAGTAACCAATCCCAACATGGAAGTATTGAAAAAACTTATATAAACAAAAAATCTCAAATATCCTTCATCGTGAGACATATAATCGTCACTATAAATAAGAACGAGGATTCCTACAGTAGTAATTAGTATTAACATAATAGAAGTAAGCGGGTCGATCAAGTATCCAAATTCTAAGGAAAAATCATTATTGACGGTCCAAGACCATAGATATTGATAGATAGAACTTCCATTTATTTGTTGAATAGATAGGTGAACTGAGAATACCATAGCTATACTTAAGAGTAAAACACAAGGAAAAGCCCATATGCGACGAAGATTTTTTGTTGCTGTCGGAATAAGAATAAGTCCAAACCCCATTGACATAATAACTGGAAGTGGGAGAAGAGGGATTACCCATGCATATTGATATGTATGTTCCATAAGAAAAGAAATTGCAATTTTTACTTGAAATTTTTCTATAAAATAAAATTGTTTCCGATTCACCAAACCAATTCTTATCTCTTTCTGAAGGAATTCCAAAAAATAAGAATAAGACAAAATACTGGAATTCTTCATTTTTCCAAATTTCTCTCATTGAAATAATCAAAAATGAAGAATGGGTTTACTTGGTTAAATTCAAAAAGTTAATTAAATAACTTTGTTACCTAGTTATTACCTAAAGAAGGATATTTGTTAAAATACAAAAAAGGATTGAATCATTTTACTTTCTATTCATTTTTGTATTTCTTTCTATTAAAATGAAGATGAAGCAGCTCTCATGTTTCGTAACTGATTGATTGAATTCCAATGAAAACCTATGTTTATAGGAAATTATCGAATATTCCTTACTTCATATAGAACTGAAATCCTAATGACTAGAATTACCTAAGTTTTAGAATGTCTTATTTAAGAGACTAAGTATTTTTTTTGTTTTGATTGGAATTCCATTATGGAATACCATTCTGAACTTAATTAACTATTTGAATTTTCCCTTCCTTTTATCCCCCCATCTTATATGGGGGATAGGCCGTAGATCTATATATGGAGTATACTTAATATATAAATTGATTTAATTTAAATAGAAAACCTTTGTATATATTCTATATTATTAAAACAAAGTATAAAATATATATGAAAAATATGCTAAAAAATTCTTGTCTTATCCGCATTAGAGAAAATCAAGTAAAAAAGAATTCAGAATTTCAGTTCAGTATCTAAGTATAAATACTAAGAAAAAGTATAAATACAAGTATAAATACTAAGAAAAAGTATAAATACTAAGAAAAAACAGAAAGAAGGATTGATTTGCGGCAATAGATGTCTTTCACATACAACTAGAAAAAAAGTAATCTCCTTTTTGAATGGCAGTTCCAAAAAAACGTACTTCGATGTCAAAAAAGCGTATTCGTAAAAATCTTTGGAAGAAAAAGACTTATTTTTCCATAGTACAATCTTATTCTTTAGCAAAATCAAGATCATTTTCCAGCGGTAGCGAGCATCCAAAACCAAAGGGTTTTTCTGGGCAACAAACAAACAAATAATCTGGTTTTGGAATAATCTGAATTGACCTATCCCAAAGAAATTCCAATTATTTAAAATGAATAATTCGGATTAATTAATGAATGTACTTTTATGTGTCGAATTCCTCGGTACAATATTCTTAGAACTAACCCCTCTGATATATAGAACAAAAGTTTTTGGTATACTGTGTCCTAAGTATTCTTTTCCTATCAACGAACTTTTCATAATAGAATCCTCATATTTTATTATGAGGATTCTATTATGAAAAGTAGAGTATTCTTGCAATAGGACTTACAACTTCTACCTATCTTATCAAAAATCCACAAAAAAATAGGTTTAGGCTTGGTAAATCATATTAATAAGAGCATAAAGGCTTTCATTCTAGAAATTTTGCTAAAATCCAAAATTCTTTGTATTTAATGATGAAATTATAGAAATTCTAATGGATAGATTGAAAGATTTTTTTTTATTTCAATGAGAAACTAATTAGAAAAAAATGAGTTCTATATTGCAACTGAGAAAAAACAGTTCCAACTCTTTCAAGCTTTGTTTCTATTGGGCAAAGCAAGAGTTTATTGTTAAAAAAATCCCCAATGATACTACCAAACGAAGTCCATTTTAATGAAGATTCTAATGTTCCTAAATTCTATGGACTCTCCCAATCTCGACGATTTGCGAGAAAATAACTATTATTCTTTTAACTTCCCTATTATTTAAATTAAAGTTAGCCGCCATGGTGAAATTGGTAGACACGCTGCTCTTAGGAAGCAGTGCTCAAGCATCTCGGTTCGAGTCCGAGTGGCGGCATTCTCGAAAAAGAATACAATAGATTAGAAAATGGATTCAATTCGAAATTTCCAATTTTGTAATGGGACCTTCTCCTTATGCTATTTGCAACTTTAGAACATATACTAACTCATATCTCTTTCTCAACCATTTCAATTGTGATTACAATTCATTTGATAACCTTATTAGTTCGTGAACTTGGGGGATTACGTGATTCGTCAGAAAAAGGAATGATAGCTACTTTTTTCTCTATAACAGGATTCTTAGTTTCTCGTTGGGCTTCTTCGGGACATTTTCCATTAAGTAATTTATATGAGTCATTGATCTTCCTTTCATGGGCTCTGTATATTCTTCATACGATTCCTAAGATACAGAACTCTAAAAATGATTTAAGCACAATAACTACGCCAAGTACTATTTTAACGCAAGGCTTTGCCACGTCGGGTCTTTTAACTGAAATGCATCAATCCACAATACTAGTACCTGCTCTACAATCTCAGTGGTTAATGATGCATGTCAGTATGATGTTACTAAGCTATGCAACTCTTTTGTGCGGATCCTTATTATCCGCCGCTCTTCTAATCATTAAATTTCGAAAGAATTTCAATTTCTTTTTAGAAAAGAAAAAAAATGTTTTAAATAAAACATTTTTCTTTAGTGAGTTTAGTGAGATTGAATATTTCTATGTAAAAAGAAGTGCTTTAAAAAACACCTCTTTTCCTTCATTTCCAAATTATTACAAATATCAATTAATTGAGCGTTTGGATTCTTGGAGTTATCGTGTCATTAGCCTAGGGTTTACCCTTTTAACCATAGGTATTCTTTGTGGAGCAGTATGGGCTAATGAGGCGTGGGGATCCTATTGGAATTGGGATCCTAAGGAAACTTGGGCATTTATTACTTGGACCATATTCGCAATTTATTTACATAGTAGAACAAATCCAAATTGGAAGGGTACGAATTCCGCACTTGTAGCTTCGATAGGATTTCTTATAATTTGGATCTGCTATTTTGGTATCAATCTATTAGGAATAGGTTTACATAGTTATGGTGCATTTACATTACCATCTAAATGATTACATAACATAAAACCTTCGTGAAATGAAAGTTTTTCCATTTTTGTTTGATTTGAGAACCCTTGAACGCCTTCTCAAAGGGTTCTCAAAAATTCGAGATAGATCTAATTAGACTTTTTTACTTTTTTCTGAATTATTTGGTTTTTCCACTATGGAATATAGAGCGGACTAGTAAAAAAAAATTATTTAGGATAATAATTGGATAAGAGAGCCTCTACCTTGTCAACCGATAGCGAGAGAACAAAATCTGGATAAATACCAATTCCTATTACTGGTAAAAAGATACAGATTAAAAGAAAGAGTTCTCGTGGTCCAGAATCCACCAAATTTGCGTTTGGAACATGAAATAGCTTGTATCCATAGAACATCTGGCGTAACATAGATAATAAAAAAATAGGAGTTAATATCATTCCAATTGCCATTACAAAAGTAATTAGCATTTTTGGTATTAACAGAAATTTTGGACTAGTAATTAGTCCAAAAAATACTACTAATTCTGCAACAAAACCGCTCATTCCTGGTAAGGCAAGAGAAGCCATTGAAAAGCTACTAAACATGGTAAAAATTTTCGGCATTGGGATAGATATCCCCCCCAGTTCTTCGAGATAAACAAGACGCATTCTATCACAAGCCGTTCCCGCCAAGAAAAAAAGTGTAGCACCAATAAATCCATGGGATAGTATTTGTAAAATAGCTCCATTGAGTCCAATGTTGGTTATGGAACCAATTCCTATAATTATGAAACCCATGTGAGATACGGAGGAGTAGGCTATTCTTTTTTTTAAATTTCGTTGACCAAGAGAAGTTGAAGCTGCATAGATTATTTGCATCGCTCCTATTATTACCAACCAGGGGGAAAATAGATAATGAGCATGAGGTAACAATTCCATATTGATCCGAATCAATCCGTATGCTCCCATCTTTAATAGGATTCCCGCTAAAAGCATACATGTACTGTAATGCGCTTCCCCATGGGTATCTGGTAACCACGTATGTAGGGGTATAATCGGCAATTTGACAGCATAAGCAATAAGGAAGCCAAAATAAAATAGTATTTCCAATGTTGCAGGGTATGATCGATTAATTAATCTTTCCAAATCTAATCTTGGTTCGTTGGAACCATATAAGCCCATACCTAGAACTCCGATTAAGAAAAAAATGGAACCGCCTGCAGTATACAAAATAAATTTTGTAGCTGAATACAGACGCCTCTTTCCCCCCCACATGGATAAAAGTAAGTAAACAGGAATTAATTCTAACTCCCACATGATAAAAAAAAGTAAAAGGTCTCGCGAAGAAAATAATCCTATTTGACCACTATACATTGCTAGCATCAGGAAATAGAATAATCGCGAATTCCGGGTAACTGGCCAAGCTGCTAAAGTAGCTAAAGTAGTGATAAATCCTGTCAATAAAATAGATCCTAATGAAAGTCCATCGATTCCCAATCTCCAGTGGAAATCAAAGACATCTATCCATTTAGAATCCTCCTTTAATTGGATTAAGGGATCCTCCAATTGGAAATGATAACAGAATGCATAAGTCATTAGAAGGAATTCTAATAAACAAATAGATATAGTATACCACCTAACGATTTTGTTTCCCCTATGAGGTAAAAAGAAAATTAATGAACCTGCAAATATCGGCAAAACAACAAGTATTGTTAACCAAGGAAAATAACTCATGATAAAGTGATAAAGAGAAGATACGTTTTGACCAGAAAAGCCCGTGCTCGAAATAAGCGAGCACAGGCTTCCTCGGTAAAGAGGAATCAGACGATTCAAGTGGAGTTTTTTGTAACGTATCAATAAGATAGAGCCATGCTGCGGGTTGTTTCAGGCCCTAAATAAACGCGGACACTTAAAAAATCTGTTGGGCAGGCAGATTCACATCTCTTACAACCCACACAATCTTCGGTTCTCGGCGCGGAAGCAATTTGCTTGGCTTTACACCCATCCCAGGGTATCATTTCTAATACATCTGTTGGACAAGCTCGTACACATTGAGTGCATCCTATACATGTATCATAAATTTTTACGGAATGTGACATTGGATCTATAAATTTTCCTTTTCAACATAAAAATTTTCGATCTGGTAAAAATGAAATTAGTACTATATGAGTCATATGTATTGTAGACACCAGACGAAGCAATGGTTTATCCAAACTTCAACAAATAAATAAATAAAAAATAAATAAATAAAATAATGCAATATATTTCTTAATCCGTTTGTGAGAAAGCGTGAAAAGAGCCAAGAGACTTGAATTTTTGGCTTCAACAATCATAATTATACGAATTGTACATACGAATTCGAATTAGCCAATTTATTGGCTATCGTCTTTTCAATATAAATTATTGCAATATTCAAATTGCAATATCAATGAATTGCAAAAATTCAATAAGTAAAAAAGAATACTATGTAATAACCTAATCAAAAAATAGATATTATAAAATAATAAAATAATAAGAAAATAGAAGAAAATAGTATTAGATTTCTATTCATCTTAATATTTGATATTATTATTATATGTGCGCCTTTGTTTAGAGGATTTTATGTCTAATTATTCAAAAAATTAGATTGATTGATACGAGTTGATTTCTTGTTACGATGGATGGAAGAAAGAATGGATAGTCCAATAGCTGCTTCAGCAGCCGCAAGGGCTATAACAAAAATTGCGAAAATGTCTCCTTTTAATTGGCGACTATCAAATAGATCAGAAAATGTTACGAGATTTAGATTAATTGAATTCAGTATAAGTTCAAGACATATTAGAGCTCTAACCATGTTTCGGCTTGTGATCAATCCATAGATACCAATCGAAAATAAATAGACACTAAAAAAAAGTACATGCTCAAACATCATTAACTAACTCCTTATCAATCTCGATTCATTTCAATATGAGGACAAGAATTGAACCGATTCCATTAATTAGAATAGAACAGTTACACAACAAAAGAGAAAAGAAGGTATTTGTTGGCAGTAGATGGGTTTTACTAAATCAAAATTGTGATTCTTTAGTTATTTATTTTAGATTTGAAATTCTAAGAATTTTGACTAATTCTAAGTATTTCTTATTGCCGAGCCATAGTAATTGCACCTATTAAAGAAACTAGAAGAATTATGGAAATGAGTTCAAACGGAAGATAAAAATCAGTTGCTAAATGAATCCCAATTTGTTGAACGTTATTTATGAGACCCTGTTCTACTATTTGGTTTGATCTTGTAGTCCAAAGAATTCCATACCATGACGTATCTGGGATAGTAGTCATTAGTGAAAAAAGAATAGTTATACAAACGAGTGAAGTGAACCCATCTCCAATAGTCCAATAATTCTTATTTTTAGACCATTCTGAGCCATTTACGAACATTACGGCAAATATGATCAAAACATTTATAGCTCCCACATAAATAAGAAGTTGTGCGACAGCTACAAAGTAGGAATTCAATAAAATATAGAATAAGGATATACAAACAAGAACTAATCCCAGCGAAAAGGCAGAATAAATTGGGTTGGTAAGTAATACTACTCCTAGACCTCCTAGTAGAAGAACAAATCCCCCAAATAGCACAAGAATCTCATGTATTGGTCCAGGTAAATCCATTATGGATAAGAAGAAATTAATAGTATAAAATTTTTCATGAACTGACTAAAACTAAAAGATTCAAGGAAGGAAAAAGGGATTAGGATATTTTTTTGTATATAAGTTGTATAGTTAGAAATGACATCACGAAAATCTACTCTCATTTTAAATCAGGAATAATTTGCAATAAGCAGTAGTTATTCGTTTTTCTTTATAGTTAATAAAAAACTATTGGATTTTTCTAACAAAAAAGATAAATCCTAGTAACTAATAATTAGTAACCGTTCTTGAATTCCAAGATTTTTCTTCGTCTATTTTACTTTGAGTCGAATTCCTAATTGTTTGAATTGTGTAATCTCCCATTATGGAGATTGGTAACCGACTCAAAGCAATTTGATTGTAATTCAATTCATGACGATCATAAGTAGAAAGTTCATATTCTTCAGTCATTGATAAACAGCTTGTCGGACAGTACTCAACACAATTACCACAAAATATACAAACTCCGAAATCAATACTATAATTAAGCAATTGTTTCCTTTTAATATCCTTTTCAAATCTCCAATCCACAAGGGGTAGATCTATCGGGCATACGCGAACACATACTTCACAAGCAATACATTTATCAAATTCAAAGTGGATTCGCCCCCGGAAACGCTCCGATGTAATTGATTTTTCATAAGGGTAGTGAATCGTTATAGGTAAACGATTTGTGTGGGATAAGGTAATTATGAAACTTTGACCAATGTACCTTGCAGCGCGTATTGTTTGTTGACCATAACTCATGAACCCAGTTACCATAGGGAACATATTCTAAATATCTATGAAAAAGATATGTTTCTTTCTCTTGTTTGAGAGAACTTTTGTGTTGAAAATATTCTTACTGTTATTGTATTATCTTATTTATAGTGAAACAAGTTGGGAAGAAGTTGTTAATAAGAGATTGCCCAGGGAAATAGGTAAAAGAAATTTCCATCCAAGATTTAATAACTGATCCATTCTCATCCTGGGTAAAGTCCATCTTATTGTGATAGAAATGAAGAGAAATAAATAAGCTTTAGTTAATGTAATAAAGATACCCATTGTCATTTCCAAAATTCCAACCATTTTATTCATTTGGAAAAATTCAAAAAAGGATATATAGGGAATAGAGAAATTCCACCCGCCTAAGTAGAGAACTGTTACAAATAAAGAGGAAACTAATAAATTTAGGTAAGAAACAAGATAAAATAAACCATATTTGATACCGGAATATTCGGTTTGATAACCTGCTACTAATTCTTCCTCTGCTTCTGGTAAATCAAAGGGTAATCTTTCACATTCTGCCAAAGAAGAAATTAGAAAAACCAGAAAACCTATAGGCTGACGCCAAAGATTCCATCCAAAAAAACCATATTTTGACTGTGCTTCAACTATATCAACTGTACTTGAACTGTTAGATAATCATAGTCGATGATAACATCACAGTTCCCACCGCTATTCCAAAACCGTACATGAAACCTTAGCTTCATACGGCTTCTCTATGATCAGAAAAAAGGAAAGGGTTGTTTCGTTTCGGTATTATCCCCCTGGGCATAGATAGAATTAGGTAAGATAAAATCGATTGGAAAGTCCTAAATTAGACCAAAGGAATTCCGTCTGCTAGAATAAGAAAAAGCGCTTCCGAATTGATCTCGTCCTTTATAATATAATGAAAATTTTTCTTTGTTCAGTAATAACTTAATCTTGGAATAAAACACTCGTTATAGCAATTAATAAATGAAAAGAATTAGGCATTAATTCATGAGGAATTCTGTATTAATATGAATAGAGGAAGGAAAAAATAAATAAATATCTTTTTTTTGTATTGCATTCCATATCTTTTGTCCTATTCTTCTTTCCCCGGGGAAGGGTACTTAAAAAGAAAAAAGGAATAAAGGATTAATTCGTTCTTGATAGCCATTTCTTTAACAAGTGAAAGGGAACATACTCTGGATCGGAATCCGAAGAAAGTACTACTTGATCATTTCCACCAATTTCAAGTCCTTATTATGATTCCTTTTATGAGGAAAAATCTCTAATGTCTTAGATTCCCTCATTACTAATCCTTTATGTACTTTAGTGTTCCTAACCCCTCACTAATTTTTGATGGATTCCCCTTATGATTATAAGTTATAGTAATAACTCGGAATATTCTAGTAATGGAATTCCATATCGCGAATCCTTTATTCTTGCCCGCTTCAAGATATGATGACTAATCAAAAAATCTCAACCTTGGGGTAAAGAGTTTACACTACTTATGTTTACTTCAACTTTTTTCTTGTACGTAGGAAATGAGATTTTTTCTTTTTACTACAAATTAATAAGTTGTTTTGTTTCACTCATATAGCTATCTAGTTTAACTTACCAACCCGAGAATAAGAAAAGGAAGATAAATATTCAATGGATTTTGGAGGAAAAAGATCCTATTTTAACGAATCACACGTAGAGATATTGCTAGCACACAAAAAGTTAATGGTATTTCATAACTAATAGATTGAGCAGCAGCTCGTAGACCGCCTGAAAAAGAATATTTATTATTTGAGCTATATCCTGCCATAAGAAGACCAATAGGAGCAATACTTGAAATGGCAATCCATAAAAAAACACCAATACTAAGATCGGCTAAAACAAAACGATATCCCAAAGGGATAACTAAAAAACTTAATAAAATTGATATGACTGCTATAGAAGGTCCAATGCTAAATAAAGGAATATCTCCTCGGGATGGCAGGATATCCTCCTTAAAAAGTAGCTTAGTTCCATCGGCTATAGCTTGAAGCAGTCCCAGGGGGCCAGCATATTCAGGACCAATACGTTGTTGTATCGATGCGGATATTTCTCTTTCTAACCACACAATTACGAGTACTTCTATTGTGATTCCCAGTAGGAGGGTCAAAATGGGTAGAATCCATATCAGTCCATAGACTTCTTTTAATAATTCCGATTTCGAAAAAGAATTGATAGTTTCTATCTCTACCCTATCTATTATCATTTCAACGATCAACTTCCCCCATAATGATATCTATACTACCTAATATCGTCATGATATCAGCCAATTTCATTTTTTTAACTAGTTGAGGAAGAATTTGCAAATTAATAAAACCGGGTGGACGAATTTTCCATCTCCAGGGGAAAAGACTATCATCTCCTACCAGATAAATTCCTAATTCACCTTTTGGAGCTTCCACTCTTACATAAAGCTCTTGCTTTGACAATTCAAAATTGGGCGAAGGTTTTTTACCAAGAAATCGATATTCAAAATCATTCCATTCGGAATTCTTTGTTTTCTTAAAGCGTCGGACTTCTAAATTCTCATAAGGGCCTCCAGGAATTTTCTCTACAGCCTGTTGAATAATTTTGATGGATTCCCTCATTTCACCCATTCGTACTAAATAGCGAGCTAATGAATCCCCTTCTTTTTGCCATTGGACTTTCCAATCGAATTGGTTGTAAGACTCATAAGGATCAACTTTACGAAGATCCCATTGTATTCCAGAAGCTCGTAACATCGGTCCCGATAAGCCCCAATTTACTGCTTCTTCTCCGCTAATAAAACCGACTCCTTCAACTCGTTCTAAAAAAACGGGATTCCGTGTAATAAGTTGTTGATATTCAACAACTCCTCGTAAAAAATAATCACAGAAATCTAAACATTTATCGACCCATCCATAAGGTAGATCGGCGGCTACCCCTCCGATGCGAAAGTAATTATGCATCATTCGCATACCTGTAGCAGCTTCAAATAGATCATATATCAATTCTCTCTCTCTAAAAATATAGAAAAAAGGGGTCTGTGCGCCTAGATCCGCCATAAAAGGTCCAAGCCATAACAAGTGAGAAGCTATACGGCTCAACTCTAACATAATTACCCTAATATAGCTGGCTCTTTGGGGTATTTGAATATTCTCCAAGAATTCTGGTGCATTTACCGTTATTGCTTCTGTAAACATAGTAGCTAAATAATCCCATCGTGTTACATAAGGTAAGTATTGTATAATAGTTCGGTTTTCCGCGATTTTTTCCATTCCTCTGTGTAAATAGCCTAATATGGGTTCACAATCAATAACATCTTCACCATCGAGAGTAACGATCAGTCGAAGAACACCATGCATTGATGGGTGCTGAGGGCCCATATTGACTATCATGAGATCTTTTCTTGTAAGCGGTAGACTCATATCCTTTCTTCCTTAATTCATTATTCCATGAAAATGGATTATTCCATGAATTCCTCAAAACGAGGCTCATCAAAATGAAAAATCTAAGACTACTATAAGACTACTAATAAAATAAGAAAAAAATTCGAACGATTAAATTACTTCTCCCGAATATCCAACTGACTGATTAATTTCTTATAACGTACTCTATTTTTCTTTGCCAAATAAGCCAGCAAACGTTGACGTTTTCCCAAAAGTCTTCGTAGACCTCTTTCCGATGAAAAATCTTTTTTGTGTAATTCCAAATGTGAAGCAAGTCTCCGTATCTTATTGGTGAAACTGAATACTTGAAATTCAACAGAACCCCTGTTTTCTTCTTTTTCTTCTTTAACCATAAATCCCAAAATTTTTCTACCTCCTTTCTTTTTCATGTATTTTTCTGATCAGGAAAAATAAAAAATTATGTCAGTTATTTTGAAGTTATTCTAATCTCGTACACACAAAAATTTGCAATTATTCATCCACTACTGGAATTTGGATTTATTTTATCGATGCAAATTGGATTTGGATAGAAGGGTACATTCTTTTATTTTAGATAGAAGAAACATTTCTTCTATCTAAAATAAAAGAATTTTGCTGATTTATTTATTGCTATATCCAATTTATGGAATTGATACACCATTTAATTGATATCGTTTAGCAAAATGAAACACAGCATATGCATCCATCTTTCGGCTCGAGAATTTCACGGGATAGAGATATGGTATAAGAAATAGGCTATTAAGTAACTCTAAATGAATTGTGGATACATCTGTATCCTTAACATACTGAAACGACTGCCATTATTCGTATCAAACCAATAGCGATTCATACAAGCTAAATCTTCTAATCAATGGTGGGCCAATAATGAATTTTTTTGCATATGTATTAAGACGCTTGGCCTGATTTCGAAATTGTCCAGAGTTTTTTATGTTGTTTTCATTGCAAAATGATGGACCTCCTTCCGTAACTTTCCAATTACGAGTACGAGAATTGAAAGACATGAAAATTCTCAATTCTCTACGGCGTCTAGGAGATAGATAGAATATTTTCAGGAACAAGAAAATCAGAAGAATCTTTCTCTCTATTCACTACCATTCCGCGTCTTCGACTTCTATTAGTTTCTTTTCTTCTTTAATGCAATAGCTATAGTTTGATATAGAATCCATTTCTCAAAGTAATGGAAACCATTCTCGTATAGGAAATGGTTCGAAAATCGCTATTCCATCTTTTAGGTATCGTGAAAAGTGATACCTGTGAAGATCGTGCATTTCAGTCACATTCAGATCCGCTTTTCGAGTCCATGATATAACCAAATTGGATGGATCTTCCACCCGTTTAGCTAAGAAAGAATAGATGCAGAGGTGGATAATAGATCGATATGAAGATCATGAGCTGCCCCATAATGAAACCGCCAGTAGTCGCGAATATCTCCTTCTTCCCTAATCCAAGATTGGAGAAAGAAGATCTAAGAGGGACCTATGGAGAATGTGGTCAGAAATCCATAATAGAGTCCGACCACAACGACCGAATTAATTATCCTCATCGAGAAACTTAGACTACTAAGTAGAAAAGGTAGAAAAGATTTGAAAATCATGGCATGGGTCTCCTTTTTTTCTTTCTTTAGAGTTTTCTATATGCACAATTTCTCGATGTTTCGATGAGAATTTCTTGACTTTCCATATATAGAAAGAGATAGACTATAAATGACATCTCTTATGTAAATAAGACCAAAGGGATGGATATTAAATGATAGGAAGTGCTAGGAAGTGAAATAGAATGAAATAGAGCCACTTTGGGCTTCCCTATGAAATGAGGCATGGAACGGAGTCACTACGAAGAAATTCCGGGAGTTACGAAAGAAGCTTCGGACTCATATTGTTCATGGGTTG